ATGTTCTCACCATATTTAATCTCCTCCCTGACAAATCATGAGAACAAGAAATCAATAATCATAAATATATACATATATAATACAACCCTCCTATGACCATCCCCTCCTAGTATTATATATATACGTTTCCCCCCCAGGCCCCGGTTTTCCCCACCACCGGGGCCTGGACGGATATGACAATCCCTATAAATAACCACAATTATATTCATAATATGTTCTCACCATATTTAATCTCCTCCCTGACAAATCATGAGAACAAGAAATCAATAATCATAAATATATACATATATAATACAACCCTCCTATGACCATCCCCTCCTAGTATTATATATATACGTTTCCCCCCCAGGCCCCGGTTTTCCCCACCACCGGGGCCTGGACGGATATGACAATCTCCTATTCAATAAGGATAGAATATGTATATATATATGAGAGTGCAGGTCTTCATATACTGAAGTATATGAAGACCTTACCTGTTGCTGTATTAAACAGAGTAAGAGAAAATTTCATTAAAATAAGATTTGAATTGTTGTAAGCGTCTCGCATAATAATAACTTTAAAAAGTTTTGAGGTATAGATTTTTTTTTGTATGATTATTACTTATCTTTAAAAAAAAAAAACCAATGATTTTTATAAAGCAAAGATAGAATTAATCTATTAAAGTGTAAATGCACATAATAATAACTTTAAAAAGTTTTGAGGTATAGATTTTTTTTTGTATGATTATTACTTATCTTTAAAAAAAAAAAACCAATGATTTTTATAAAGCAAAGATAGAATTAATCTATTAAAGTGTAAATGCACATAAAAATTTGATTTTTATAGAGATATATAATATCTAATAGAAAAGAAATTTAAAAAGCCTTAATATATTAAATTAATATTAAAATATAAAAATAATTTTATTTTAAAAAAATCTATCCTTATATAATATAAAAGAATAATTAATTATATAATTAATAAATTTAAGTGCCAGCAATTGCGGTTATACTTATAATTTAATTATATTAAATAATATTAAAATTAATTGATTTATATAATAACTAATACAAAGTAAAATTTCATTAAACAAATATAAAAAAAAAAAATTAATAAAAATTTTAAATTTAAAATAGGATTAGATACCCTAGTATATTAAAAAAATCTTGGTAGTAAAAAATTATTTTTAAAACCTAATTACAATGGCGGCATTTTATCTTATTAAAGGAACCTGTTTTTTAATCGACAACCCACGTTAATTTTAACTTTAATTAAAAATTTATATACCGCCATCTAAAAAACTAATTTTATAATAATATTTTCAATAAAAAATAAAAAGTTAGGTCAAGGTGTAATCTATATTAAAGCAAATAATGGGTTACATTAAAAATAATTTAAGGATTATAATATAAAAACATTATATAAAAAAGGATTTAAAAGTAATTATAAAATAATATTTCATTATGATTCAGATAATAAATGTGCACATATCGCCCGTCACCCTTATCAAAAGGTAAGGTAAGTCGTAACATAGTTGATATTTTGGAAAAAGTATCAAGATCAAATAAACTTTTATAGTATTTCATTTACACTGAAAAAAATCTATAATAATAAATTACTAATCTTTTTTTTTAAAAAAAATTTTTTTATAATATTATATCAATATTTTTATAAAAACTGAAAAGAAATACAAACTTTTTTTAAAGAAAAACAATGTTCCTTTAGTATCAGGATTTATCAATTCTAAAAAATAATTTTCTTTTCCCGAAATTATATGATCTATTAATCCTTATAATATTTATTTCAATAAACTATTAAAATTATTAATAGAAATTAAACATTTTCGTATATATTATATCTGGTTTAAAAAAAAGAAAAAACTTCAAACAAAATTTAATAAAACAAATTATTAAATAAATTTCCTTTTTATTTTTAATAAAATAAAAACTTATAGTATTTAAAAAGTTTAATAACTAATATAATTAAAATTATAAAAATTTTAATATTTTTAAAACTATTATATAAAAATATAATGATAAAATAAGTAAACCATTTATATTTTTATTAAAAACTCATCCAAAATTGAGTGACTGTTTAACAAAAACATTTTTATTAGAATTTATTAATAATAAAGTCTGCTCAATGAAATTTAAATAGCCGCTTTTGTGCTAAGGTAGCATAATAATTTGTCTTTTAATTAAAGACTAGAACAAAAGACTTAACATCTCAATTTATATTTTATAAAAAACTATTTAAATTATTTTAATTGTAAAAAAACAATTTTAAAAAAGAAAGACGATAAGACCCTATCGAACTTTACTTTAGTTAAACTGGGGCAGTTAATTAATTAATATTTTAATTTAATTAAATTTTCAATTTGACCTAATATAATTAATAAAATAATTAAGTTACCGTAGGGATAACAGCGTAATAAATTTTTTAAGATCTTATTTAAAAAAAAGATTGCGACCTCGATGTTGATTTAATCTCCTAATTTACGCAATAGTTAATTAAGGAAGTCTGTTCGACTTTTAAAAAATTACATGATTTGAGTTCAGACCGGTGTAAACCAGGTCGGTTTCTATCTTCTAAACTAATTCTTCTAGTACGAAAGGACCTAAGAAAATAATATAATTATTATATTGGCAGAATAATGCATTAGAATTAGAATCTAATTAACTATATATTATTACTATACTTTCAAACTTCATTATAATTTCCCTTAGAATCTTAATTAGAGTAGCCTTTTACACGCTTTTAGAACGAAAAATTCTAAGATACATTCAAATTCGAAAAGGACCTAATAAAGTAGGAATAATAGGAATCTTACAACCCTTTAGAGATGCTATTAAGCTATTTAATAAAAATCTTTTATCATTAGAATCAATAAACTTCACATTATCATTTATAACTCCTTTCATATCTCTATTCATCTCACTATGTATAATTCCACTTATAATATATAACTTCTCAACTCTAATTGATATTAAGCATAACTTATTAATATTTTTCATTTTATCAAGAATAGGAGTATATTTTATCCTTCTGATTGGATGATCAAGTAACTCAAAATATTGTTATTTAGGTTCCATTCGAAGAGTCGCACAAATAATCTCTTATGAAGTCCCATTTTTTATAATTATTTTATTTTTAGTATTATTATCTCAATCATTCTCATTTACTCAAATAGAAGAATCCCAATATATACTATATTATTTTTTTGGAAATATTATATTATTTATAATATGATTATCATCTTGTTTAGCAGAAACCAATCGTAGACCATTTGATTTTGCAGAAGGAGAATCAGAATTAGTTTCTGGATTCAACGTAGAATACATAGGAGGATGATTTGCTTTAATTTTTTTATCTGAATACTTAAGAATATTAATTCTAAGAATAATCTCAACTATAATATTCTTTAGCCCAATCAAATCTATAATTTCAATATGTATTATAATTCTAATTACAATTTCATTAATTTGAGTACGAGGAACATATCCACGATTTCGATATGATATATTAATATTAATAAGATGAAAAATATTTCTACCTTTATCTATATTTATTATTATTATCCCATCAATTATCCCATTCTTATTTAATTAAATTTTAAATTTACAAAATTTATGTTTTACTTAAACTAACCAATCAGACTTTAAAGAAATATTTCTTTAAAATTGTTTTCAAAACAACTAAAATAAAGCCATAACATTATATATATATATATATATATATATATTACATTACAAAATTATAAAATCCTGAACTTCATAAATTATTCAAAAAACCAAAAATATTAAAAAATATAAAAAACTAAACACTATTCCTAACTCTATATAAGGATACTCCACTACACAAGCACCAATCCAAGTTAATAATATTCAATTTACAACAAAAATTCAATAAAAAAACTTCATAAAATAATAAAATAAAGTTCTCCGAAAACGATGCTTTAAAAAAAAAGGTAAAAAATATAAAATAATTACAGATATTACTAAAGCAATTACACCCCCAATTTTTCTAGAAATAGAACGTAAAATAGTATAAGCAAATAAAAAATATCACTCAGGTTGAATATGAACAGGAGTTACTAAAGGATTTGAAGAAATAAAATTTTCAACATCTATAAAAATATATGGAAATAAAAAACAAATAAACAAAAAAAAAACAAAAAAGAAAGCAAACCCAAAAATATCCTTAATTCTATAATAAGGATGAAAAAAAATCTTATCATATACTCTTCTTAATCCTAAAGGATTTCTTGATCCTTTTTCATGAAGAAAAAAAAGATGTAAAATAACAAAAAATAAAATTACAAAAGGTAACAAAAAATGAAAAGCAAAAAACCGAGTTAAAGTAGGATTACCTACTGCAAAACCCCCTCATATCCATTCTACTAATATTACCCCCACATAAGGAATAGCCGATAATAAATTAGTAATTACCGTAGCAGCTCAAAAAGACATTTGACCTCAAGGTAATACATATCCTAAAAAAGCTGTAGCTATAGATAATAATAAAATTCTCACACCTCTTAACCATACTTTATCAAATCGATAAGAACCATAATATAATCCACGACCAATATGAATATATATTAATAAAAAAAATATTCTGGCTCCATTAGCATGAATTACTCGTAATAATCATCCATAATTAACATCTCGTATTATATGAATTACTCTATTAAAAGATAAATTAACATCACCACTAAAATGAAAAGACAAAAATAAACCAGAAGCAATCTGAACTATTAAAAAAATTCCTAACAAAGAACCAAAATTTCAAAAATATCTTAATCTAGAAGGAGAAGCCAAATCCAATAAAGAATTATTTAAAATTATAATCAATTTATTTTCTTTTCGCATTGAAATAAAAATATATCATTATTTAATCTATCAAATTAACCCTTTAATCAGGCACATAATTAATTTACCCGAACTGACCCTATATTTATATTTCTTAATATTACTACCAAAAATATAACTACCAATAAAAATCTAATTAAAAACAATCTAAATATTCCTAAATATCTTTCTCATAAATTAATAGAAACAAAACCTATATTTACTCTATACTCTCTATAACTTTTTATAAAGAAAAATATAAAAAAAAATACTACCACCATCATATAAACTTCAAAACTTTCATTAGGAATTAAACTAACTATATAAGTAAATACAACAAGAACTCCTCTTAATATTACTAACAACAATAAATATCTAAATCAATAAGAACCAATTATTTTAAAAATAAAATAAGAATATACTAAAGTAATAATAATTAAACTTCTCACTATAAATACAGGTTGTAATCTTATTACAAACAAAGTCCCAAATAAAAATATTAATATTACCAAAAGTTCTAAATAATTTATATAAAATATCTACTTTGGATGTAGAAAACTCTACTATTATAATATCTTTAATAATAATCTTTATAAGAATCATAAGAATATGTTGATGACGAAAAAATATTATTATTATACTTCTTAGATTAGAACTTCTCTTAATTACTATTTATTTTTCATTATCATCATCTTTACTAATAATTTCAATATCATCTTTAATAATTATATTAATTATAATAGTAAGAGGATCAAGAATAGGATTAAGCTTACTAATTTCTATATCACACTCACATAATTCTACTAATTCAATCTTTATAAACTTATAAACCTCTGATAAAAATTATTTTACCAATAATCTCTTTAATCTTCTTTATAAATAACATTTCAATAATTATAATCTATTTATCAATTATAACAATTACAATATTATTTACTTATAATACAAAACATATAATAATTATAGATAATTCATTCATATTAGATAAATTCTCTATAATCTTAATTTTACTAACCTTAATAAGAATCTTATTAATTATATTTTCTTCTCAAAATATAAATACAATCTCTAATATAATTATTCCAATTTTTATAATTTTAATATTAACTTTTTCAGTTATAAATATATTATCATTTTATATTCTATTTGAATTAGTATTAATTCCTACAATAATTTTAGTAATAAAATCAGGAAAACAACCTGAACGCTTACAAGCCAGAATTTACTTAATATTATATACCATTACAGCTTCACTCCCTCTCTTAGTTAGTATTATTTTATTAAATTATAATCAATCATTCATTATATCATTCACAATAATAAATAAATTAAATATACCTTTACTATTTATATTAGCATTTTTAGCAAAAATACCAATATTTTTTACTCATTTATGATTACCAAAAGCTCACGTAGAAGCCCCCTTAGAAGGATCTATAATTCTTGCAGCTATTTTATTAAAACTAGGAGGATATGGTTTAATTCGATTCTTACCTTTATGTATTTCAAAAATTAATAAAATTAATCATTGAATTATTAGAATTAGAATAATTGGAGCTACATGTACAAGATTAAACTGTATTCGACAAAAAGATTTAAAATCCCTAATTGCATACTCCTCAGTAGCTCATATAGCTTTAGTTTTATTAAGAATATTTACTCTTAATTATATTGGATTAATAGGAGCAATAATCATAATAATCGCTCATGGTTTATCATCCTCAGCTTTATTCTTACTAACAAATGATCTATATTCAAAATATCACACACGAAACATTTCCTCCTTCAAAGGATTAATTACTCTATCCCCTAATATTACATTCTGATGATTTATATTTATAGCTATCAACATTTCAGCCCCCCCATCTATTAACACAATCAGAGAAATTATAATTATATCAAGAATTATTTTATGAAATATAAAATCAATATTACCAATCTTTATTATCTCTATTATAACTACCTCCTTTTCAATAATAATATTTTTAAATTTATCACACAATAAAAATGAAATACTTCCATCAGATCAATCGTCAATAAAATTATTTTCATCACTTTTCATTCATATAATCCCATTAATTTTAATTCTATTTAAAATAGATTTAATAATTATATAATCTATCTAGTTTAAATAAAACAATAGTTTGTGGAACTATAATTTCTCTAATTATATTTATATCTTCATTCATAATAATAACATGTATAATACTATTTTCTTTAAGAATTTATATAATAATTAACAACACATTTATCTATATCTCAATCCCATTAATTAATTTAAACATTATTAACATTCCATTTAGATTTATTATAGATTGAATCTCATGTTTATTCCTAAGAACAGTATTAATAATCTCAAGAATAATTCTAATATTTAGAATATATTATATTCCTAAAAAAGAACATAAAAAATTCTCTTTAATATTAATTATATTTGTATTATCTATAATTATCTTAATCATTAGAAACAATATATTTTTAGTCTTATTAGGATGAGACATATTAGGTTTATCATCATATATTTTAGTAATTTACTATCAAAATAATTCTTCCTCAGGATCTGGATCTATCACCCTCCTAAGAAATCGAATTGGAGATATTTTCATTCTTTTATCAATTGGAATAATATTATTTAATTCAATATGAGAATTAAATATAAACGAATCATTCCCATTAATTATTATAATTATATTAATATTAACAAGATGTACAAAAAGAGCACAATTCCCATTCTCAGCCTGACTACCTATAGCAATATCAGCTCCTACTCCTATTTCAGCTCTAGTTCACTCATCAACACTAGTTACAGCAGGAGTATTCTTAATAATTCGAATTTCTTCAAACTCACATCCTACAATAATATATTTAACTATGATTATCTCTTCAATAACCGCTCTTTATGCAGGATTATCAGCTAACTGAGAACAAGATCTTAAAAAAATTATTGCATTATCTACATTAAGACAAATAGCAATAATAATATTTGCTATTTCAATTATATCGCCTTACTTAGCCTATTTTCATATAATTATTCACGCTTTCTTTAAATCCTTAATATTCATATGTGCAGGTATTATAATTCATGAAACTTCCTATCAAGATATACGAATAATAAGAATTAATACAACTAGAATACCTTTAGTCACTACAATTCTATGATTAACCAACGCAGCTTTAATAGGTCTTCCATTCACATCAGGATTTTTTTCAAAAGACATAATTATCGAAAAAATAATTTCTTCAAAAATAGAATGCATCTTAACTTTAATTATAATTTCCTCAATTGGAATAACAGCATCATATTCTATTCGAATAATATTTTTATCCAATAAATTTTCAATTAAATCTAAACCAGATTTAAATAATCATTCCTCAATATTTTCAAATATTCCAATCCTAATCATAAGACCTATAGCTATTCTAATAGGATCATTATTATTATGAACCTTAAATCCAGAACAAATCTTATTTTTCCCTAACTTTTATAAAAATACTATTTTAATTACCTTAGCAACAGGCTTTACACTAGGAATAATATTATCATTTAAAAATAAAAAATATATTTCAATAGGACTATATTCCATCGCTTTATGATCTATCCACTTTATATCTACAAAAATAACAACTTTATTCTCTCCTTTAATAAATATTTCTTTCAAAAACGATAAAAACTGACAAGAAATATATGGTCCTAATAAAATATTTATTAGTAACAAAAAAATAACAACACTACCAGAATCCAAAAAAATAACAACACTACCAGAATCCAAAAACTTATCAATTATAACCACCCTCCTATTAATTTCAATAATCCCTATAATAGTTTTATAATATTTAATTAGCTTAAATAAAGCACTTTACTGAAGATAAAGAGAACTATACATCTCCATCATGAAATAATGACGTGAACTTCACTAAATTATCCTTAACTTAAGTCGAAATTAAGCCGCTTATATAAGCACACCAAAAAGTAGCTATCCGCTATATTAAAAGTTAGCAGCTTTCAAATAACTTATCGTATGTTACCATAAAAACTGATTGCAAATCAATTAAAAACTTCCTTTACTTCATTTCATTAACAATAAAAACGCTATACACAGCTCCTTAAAAATCTAATTGGCAGAACAAGTGCATTAAGTTTAAGTCTTAAATATATATATATATATATATATATATACAAAATTAATTACTTTTAACCTTATAATAATCTAATCAATCTAATGAACCATAAAAATATTCATACACTAAACCCAACAATAAAATTAAAATAAAAGAAAAAAAAACAACAACACCTAACTCTCTAAACATAAAAGGAACCGGTAATATTAAAGAAATCTCAACATCAAAAATAATAAATAAAATAGAAATTAAAAAAAAACGATAAGAAAAAAACATTCGAGTAGAAGAATACGGATCAAATCCACATTCATAACATCTCAAAATCTCTATATAATATTCACTTTTATAAAAAACTAACAAAAACAAAAAATATACTAAACCTACCAAAAACAAAGAGCCAAATAAAATAAAAAATATAATTAATTCTCCTTTTAATTGGAAATTAAACATACTTAATACTTATATATCTTATATATAATACTCTATAAAATACAATTAATTAACCTCCTCATCAATAAACAACCGAAAATAAAAACAACCAAACAACATCAACAAAATGTCAATATCACACAGCAGCCTCAAATCCAAAGTGATGCCCCCCAGAAAAATGTCTATTTAAAAAACGAATTCAAATAATAAACAAAAATAAAGTACCAACAATAACATGAAATCCATGAAAACCAGTAGATATAAAAAAAGTAGATCCAAAAACAGAATCTCTAATTCTAACAGAAGATATATAATATTCAAACCCTTGTAATATTAAAAAATATAATCCTAACAATCAAGTTATTATTAAAGAAATCTTAACTCCATATCAATCTTCCCTTAAAATAAGCTGATGAGCCCAAGTTACTCTTACCCCTGAGGACAATAAAATTACAGTATTTAATAAAGGAACCTGAAAAGGATTAAAAGTATGAATTCCCATTGGAGGTCAATAAGACCCTAATTCAATTGTAGGTCTTAGTCTAGAATGAAAAAAGGCCCAAAAAAAAGAAAAAAAAAAAAAAATTTCTCTTACAATAAATAAAACTATACCTACTATCAACCCTTTTAATACAATTCTTGAATGGAATCCCTGAAAGGTTCTTTCTCGAATTACATCTCGTCACCATAATATAGCTACTACAAATAATATAACAAAAGAAAATAATAATAATCTAACATCATAAAATATAAATATTTTAATTATTCCAATAACTATAAATAATGCTCCAAATCCTGTTACTAAAGGTCAAGGTGATATATTTACTATATGAAAAGGATGATAATGCTTTTCCAAAAGTTAATAATATTCTAAAGCATACAATAATAATAAAATTCTAAACACAAATCCCTGAATAATTCTTACACCAAATTCTAATACAAATAATATATTTTGTAATAACAAAGAACTAAAAAATCCCAATACTCCAATTATTCTAATTCTTGATAATAATCCAATAATTAAATGACCTGCTATTATATTAGCTGCTAATCGAATAGATAATGTAAAAGGACGAATTAAATGACTCACTCTCTCAATTAATACTATTAACGGTGATAATAAAAAAGGTCTTCCTTCTGGAACTAAATGAGCACATCTTTCCTTAAATTTACAAGTAAAACCCATTAAAAAAAAAGATATTCAAAATACCAATCCTAATCCTAAAGTAATTACAGGATGTGCTGTTCTAGTAAAAATAAAAGGAAATAACCCTAATAAATTTCTTAAAAATAAGTACATAAAAGTTATAACACATAAAAAATTTAAAGCTAAATAATTAGGAAAAGAAACTTCCTTAAAAATTTTTCTAACTGATATATAAAATATTTTATATATTCTTAATATTCCTCTTTCCATTAAATAGTACTTTATAGGAAAATATATAAATACAATTATCATAATTATTCAATTCAAATTAATACCAAAATATGAAGTAGGATCAAAAACAGAAAACAAATTTATTATCATATAAAATTAAAATTCAACAATCTTTCATTTTTATCTGTACTATATCTTAATGAATTTATTAATTCCTTTTTTTTGTAAAAAAAAAGAATTAATAAACTCATTAAGATAAATAAAACTATTAATACAGAATTTATTCAATAAAAAGGCATTAATTGAGGAATTAATTCAACTTTAACTTGACAAATTAATATTATTATTAACTAATTTAGTCTTAATTAATTTAAGAGACTAACACCTACCATCGGCCACATAATCTTAAACAAATCAATTCATTAAAAATTCTATACGAGGAACAACTAAAATTATAATAGGTATAAATCTATGATTCGCACCACAAATTTCAGAACATTGACCTGAAAATACCCCTACTCGATTAAATATTAAAGATAATTGATTTAAACGCCCAGGAATAGCATCCACCTTAACACCTAAAGAAGGAATTGTTCAAGAATGAATTACATCAACACTCGAAATTACTATTCGAACACCAGTATTATAAGGAATAACTAAAGAATTATCAACATTTAACAAACGAAACATTCTTTCCTTATCTCTTAATATATAAGAATCAAAAGACTTAAATCCTAAATCTCTATATTCATATGATCAATACCACTGATGTCCTATAACCTTAATAGTTATATCATATATTTCTCTCTCCTCTATCAAATATAATAACCGTAAAGAAGGAAAAGCAATAAATAAAAGAAAAACAGCAGGAATTACAGTTCAAATTCTCTCTAACTCTTGCCCATGAAATATATTTAAATTATAAAATTTATTAATACAAGAATTTACTAATACATACCCAACTATAACTATAATTATAATTATTACAATCATAATATGATCATGAAAAAAAATTAAATGTTCTATAACAGAAGAAACTCCATTTTGAAATAAAATTGATCCTCAAGTTGGCAAAAGTATTTCCCTTAATTTATAAATTCAGCTGATTATAAGTATGATCTAAAGGAGGAATATTATTCATTCATTCTAAAGAAGAAGATACATAATATCCATTATAATTAAAAGACTTCATTACTATTCCTTCTCAAACAATATACATAAAAAACACAACAGCAAATAAAGATAACAATGATCCTATAGAAGATACTATATTTCAAAAAATAAAAACATCAGGATAATCTGAATACCGACGAGGTATCCCATTTAATCCTAAAAAATGTTGAGGAAAAAAAGTTAAATTTACTCCAATAAATATTACATAGAAATGTAATTTAGTTATCTTTTCTCTCAATACAATTCCAAAAAACAAAGGAAATCAATAAGTTATTCCAGCTAAAATAGCAAATACAGCTCCTATTCTTAACACATAATGAAAATGAGCTACAACATAATATGTATCATGTAATACTACATCCAAAGATGAATTAGACAAAACAACTCCCGTAATCCCTCCTAAAGTAAATAAAAATACAAAACCAATACTTCATATTAATGGAGTATTTATTTTAAAATAAGATCCATGAATTGTAGCTATTCATCTAAAGACCTTAATTCCAGTAGGAATTGCAATAATTATAGTAGCAGCAGTAAAATATGCACGAGTATCAACATCTATTCCTACAGAAAATATATGATGTGCCCAAACTACAAATCCTATTCCCCCAATTCCTACTATAGCATAAATTATACCTAATCTTCCAAATGGTTCTCGCTTTCCCACTGAAGAACTAATTACATGTGAAACAATTCCAAATCCTGGAAGAATTAAAATATAAACCTCAGGATGTCCAAAAAATCAAAACAAATGTTGAAATAAAATTGGATCCCCTCCACCAGCAGGATCAAAAAAAGAAGTATTAAAATTTCGATCCGTTAATAATATAGTAATAGCTCCTGCTAAAACAGGTAAAGAAAGTAATAATAAAACTGCAGTAATTAAAACTGATCAAACAAAAAGAGGAACCTTTTCTATTGATATTCCAGTCACCCGTATATTAATAATAGTAGAAATAAAGTTTACAGCTCCTATAATAGAAGAAGCCCCAGCCAAATGAAGAGAAAAAATAGCAAAATCCATCGAACTTCCTATGTGACCCACCGTAGACGCTAACGGTGGATAAACAGTTCAACCAGCACCAACCCCTATTTCTACTATAGAAGATATAGATAATAAAAATAAAGAAGGTGGTAATAACCAAAAAGAAAGATTATTTATTCGAGGAAAAGATATGTCAGGAGCCCCTAATATTAAAGGAACTAATCAATTTCCAAAACCACCAATAAGAATTGGTATTACTATAAAAAAAATCATCACAAAAGCATGAGCAGTAACTATTACATTATATAAATGATCATCACCTAATAATCTACCAGGATTTCCTAATTCCATTCGAATCAATACTCTTATAGCAGTTCCTATCATAGCCGATCAAACTCCAAACATTAAATATAAAGTTCCAATATCCTTATGATTAGTTGAATACAATCATCGCAGTATAATTCTAATAGTTTTAAAACATTAAATTGCAAATTTAAAATAATGATACTATTTTAATAATTAAGAAATCATTAGATGATGAACTGTAAATTCATATTAGATTTACACCTTTAACTTTGAAAGCTAATAGAATTATTATCTTAATAAACTATATAATAAAAAAAATTCCTAAAAAAATTCCCACTATTAAACCTAAAATACTCATCATCACTAAATAATTATTCAAATCACATATTATTATAAAATTTATTCAATTTATATTCATACAATGTCTTATTAATACATCATAAATTATACGAAAATAAATATAGAATATTACTACCGAACAAATAATTAAAAACATTATAAAATAATAATCATAATTAAAAATCATCATAAAAGCAAACAATTTTAAAAAAAAGCCAAGAAAAGGGGGTATCCCGGCTATTCTTAATACCATTAGAATAATTCAACCTTTATACTTAACCTTCATTAGTATTAAAAAATCCTCTGAAAAAATAGAACTAAAAAACTTCATCACAGGAAAAATCATTAAAGAATAAATTACTAAATATACAAATCAATTCAAATCATTAGAAAAATTACATAATATAATTCACCCTATATGATATACAGAAGAATAAGCAATTAATTGTTTAATATTTGTTTGATTAAAACAACCAAAAATCCCAAAAAACAATCTAATTACAATTATAATATAAATAATTCAAGAAACAAAAATTCCCATAATTATTAAAGGAATTACCTTTTGAAAAGATATTAACACAAAACAAGATATCCAAGATAATCCAGAACAAACTGAAGGAAACCAAAAAAAAAAAGGTCCCGCTCCAATCTTATATCCTAATAATAAACATACAACAAGATCTATTCACTCTTTATTTAAATAAAAACATCTTATTAAAATAGCTGACCCTACTCTTTGAATAAAAAAATATTTCAAACAAGATTCAATCTTAAGTATTCTATTTTCGTTATATATTAATATAATAAAAATTATTATATTAATTTCCAATCCCAACCATAATAAAAATCAATCATCTCTATTTATTACTAAATGAAATCTAATTAAATATATAAAAGAAAATAAAACAACATTCAAAATAAAAATAAATTCATTTATGAGGTATGAACTCATTAGCTTTATTAGCTGATCATAAT